TATATATATCCATATCCAATCTCTATGTATATAGAATTCTATGTATATAGAATATTATATATATTATTCCAATATATATACAGTATATATATATATATACATATATACATATGGTAGACTCATACTTGCTAGTATATACATATGGTAGACTCATACTTGCTAGTGGGTTTTTATTCAATAAAAAAATTGATTTACCCAGCAAGTCTAAGGTAAAATGTAATGAATTGTTTCAAGACCGAACCTAATTCCGTTTCTTTCATTGAATGAATTGATTTCCATCACAATAAAGTTCACAATAAAGTTCACTTACACGTACACCTACCAATTCGGCATAAATTTCAAGGTATTTCATCAAGTCCTGTGATCAAGAAATTATCTAAAATGCTTTGAATTTTTTTAGGGGACAAGACAGGTAGAATTTTTTCATCACGCTTACTGTTTATTAATTCCCTTCTTTTATTGTGAGATATTCTTATCTCATCTTAACAAAAAATGAATCAATGAATGGAAGAATGAAAGCGAAAAAAGTGGAACTTAACCCCTTTTTTTTGGACCAGGGACTCCCCGAAAACCCTAGACTTTGTTACTTTAGTATTAGAGTATTAGAGTATTAGTATTATTTACAGTATTAGTATTATTTACACTTTTTTATATTAGACGAAATAAATCTAGATTTCGATACTAGATTTATATTTTTTTATATATCTAGATTTCTATTTTATATATAGATATAGAGATAGAGTAGAGAATGCCCATTCTAATGAGATTCATGAATATGAATGACGAATCAACAAGTTATCCGCAATTAGGAAAAGCGGAAAGATTCCTCGGATCTAATCATACATTGACAATTTAAAAAAACTATTGATACTATGATCATAGTATCATGACGGTTAGACAAATGGGCCCCCATCGTCTAGCGGTTCAGGACATCTCTCTTTCAAGGAGGCGGCGGGGATTCGATTTCCCCTGGGGGTGGGGGACTAGGAAAGGAAGTTGATCACGAATTCCCAATAGTCTTACAAGCGATTCCTCCTGGGTCGATGCCCGAGCGGTTAATGGGGACGGACTGTAAATTCGTTGGCAATATGTCTACGCTGGTTCAAATCCAGCTCGGCCCAAAAATTCCCCAATCTGCCACGTATAATCCCCGCGCCCCTTAAAAATACTCGATACGGAGATAAACAATCCAAATTTCTGCTAGATCCCTTATTTCTCTGGGATTGTAGTTCAATTGGTCAGAGCACCGCCCTGTCAAGGCGGAAGCTGCGGGTTCGAGCCCCGTCAGTCCCGACGGATCCACTAAATACATCAATCAATTCGAAAGGGGGCCAGGGGCAGAATTGCATTCCCCCCAAAAGAAAGATCCCTTTTGATTTTCTTTGTGGTAGGAGATGGGCGGATTGGATTAATATAATTTTCGGTAGCATTATAGTAAGCATTCCAAGAAATGCCGGATCTTTTTTTTCGATTGTTCCCGATCCGTGGAATAGAATACTATATTCTTTTTTTGGAGAGGGGCACACATACACAAATGGAATTCACAATAAAAAATGAATTTAACAAGATTCCCCTAAGAGAAAGAGAATTAGAAGACTTTTCTAGATTAAACAATTTCTCTTTATGGCCCTGGTTTTATATAACCTCAATTACTAATTAAAAAATGGATTGCATTCAAATTGCACGCTGAGCCTTTGATATATACCCAGTACTAATAATCTACGGAAGGGGGTAAAGGGCAGAGATCCTCTTAGCAATTTTAGTTTCTTTCTTGTTTTGATTTGGAACTATGTGACTAATGGAAGTGGAAGGGCAATCTGATGATACTTCATGAGATCATTGTACATAGAGTAGTTATAGAAAAAAAGAGCGGAAACAGACGATAAATAAAGGAATTGGGGATTGGGTCCGGAATACAAGCTGGGTTCGGTATGGATAAAAAAACTTCCTATGTTATACTATTCCATTTTCGACGAGAAATTGATTTGACAGCTCAGATATTGTTATTCATGATATTCATCCGATTCAAAACCAGCGAGATTAAGATTAAGAGGGAATAAATTCATTGAATTTACAAGTGAAAAGTTTATCATCTCTATGGGACTAAATCCCGAGTTATTGCGAAGTAAAAAAAGATTAGATTATGGAAGTAAATATTCTTGCATTTGTTGCTACTGCACTATTCATTCTAGTTCCTACCGCCTTTCTACTTATCATTTATGTAAAAACAATCAGTCAAAATGATTAATTAATTAATCATTAATTTGAAATTTCAATTAAACTTTACTTCTGAGTTCTTATCAAAAATTGAAGAAATAAAATGAAAAGGATTGCAATTTTTGCGTCTTAAATGAAACTTAAATGAAATAAGCGGACTATAATCCGCAGTATTCTAATAGATAGATCGTATGGTCGAAAGAAATAGATGAATCTTTCGACCATATGATCTATTGGTATTATTGTAGTGTATAAAGTTGTACTCTAGAATATTGTACTCTAGAATAAAGGTAGAGGCTAAATCTAGATTAATATACTTAATATACAATATTATATATGTATGTATTATATATGTATGTGGATATCAATTCCATATATGGAATTGACATAGCACCGAATTCTATTTATTTGCTACACCTATTTGTATTTGTTTCCATCAATCTGAAATAATAGTTTTACTCTTATTCTTATGTCTTAGGGTTCTAATTACTAGTTACTAGATTTTTTCTGATGTTCAATAAAAATCTCGGTATCTATCAAAAGAAATAAATCAATAAAGGAAAAACGATAGGTATTTCTATTAATAAAAAAAAATTATTAGTAAAAATTCCGAAGAAGTAGTTGATTGAACCATCAACAGGAGTTTCATGGGCACTTCTCGTAGTTCGAAAAGGAAGAGTAAACCTTCTGTTAACGCCTAGAACCATGATATGAAATGTGAGTCGATAAAGCCTAAATAAAATTTCTAAAATTAGAAAGCAGTCGGTAAATGTGCGATATGCCACTCGCCTGAGGGAAGATCCTCCTCTCTATATTATCTCGTTAGACAACCGCTATGTTTATACACTTTCTCATAGAAAGTGCGTATACACTTAACAAAACGACTTCTTCTTTGACTTCTTTGAACAGTAAACCGGGAAACAAATAAAATAATAATAAAAAGGTCGGGTTTTCCTTAGTATCCATCTAGAAGCCTGGTAAGAGCTCCTCGATTGAAATAAAAAATTTAGGAAAAATTGGATTGGACTAAATTTCCTATCATTTAGATCCCTTTCGAAATACAAAGATAGGAGAAATATCTCTTTAATTGAAGAGTATGATTCATATAATACATTACTTCATCCGAATCCAATGGAATTCAAAATGAAGATCTTTTTATTTTCGTTTGAAATAGTTAAAAACCCGTTGCAGAACGATCTATAAAACAGTTGATACAGTTTGATTCCCCAACTCAATTAGTAATACCCCTAGAGTCCACTTCTTCCCCACACTACGAGCGAAAGGGAAAATGTAAAGACTACCATTAAAGCAGCCCAAGCGAGACTTACTATATCCATGTGAATTATGTCCCCTTATTTCTATAACTATGAAGGAGTTATTCCATCATTCCTCACTAATAATAGTATAGTGGAAGCGGGGGCGCAGAGTCAAAAGGGGATTCTGATCGAACACTATTGATAAACCAATTCACTAAATCCACTTATTTTTTTTATTCTAAATTTTTTTTTATTATAAATATAAATTCCTATATCTATATGATGATTTGCAATCAGGAAAAATGAAGCATAAGCAAAATACATAGTAACATCTCGGGGAAATGCTCCTAATGGAACGCATAGGAATAATAAGTTTTGTTGATCCTCATAAGTAAAACAAAATAAGTAAAAAAAGCGGATAATCCTTATCTAAAATACCATTTGATAGAATTCGTACCCTTTCTATTTTTATCTGTGAAAGAATAGGCAGACTGTAGAAGTATATTCTTGATTAGGGGTTGCCGAAAAGAAATAGTTTCTCTTTTTCTTTTGCCCTTTACTTTTTCTTTTGCCCTTTACTAGAATTTAAATTCAAAGTGAATTATCCATCCAATCGAATATTGATTGGATACCTGAGGACTGAGAAGTTTTTGGGAGTCCGTCGTATATGTCGTATATGTATATAAAGTATCTTCTGTCCCCCCACCACTATTGGAATTGAATTCTATTTCCTATCCAGGCTCTCCAATCTAATTGGAGGTCCAGCCATTCGGCACTAGATTAGTAGTACAGCGATTAGTGATTAGTGGAATCTCGAAGTCTTGATAACCCGTCTACCATTAGAATATTAGAATATTTCTAGAATATTTCCTTAAATCCTAGATACGAGGATTTACAGAAAAACCCCACCCCAGCCGGATGCTTCGAATCAAACAAATATCAACGGTCCGCTTCTGCTCGGAAATACTTCGGCGAGTTATATCAGCAGACCAGAAGAAGATATTTCGAGTCTTTTGTTTTGTTGATCAGGCGACACCCGGATTTGAACTGGGGAAAAAGGATTTGCAGTCCCCCGCCTTACCACTCGGCCATGCCGCCAAAATGATAGAAAATATATGACGCAGTACGGAACTTTCTTTTATTGGATTTTCACCTTGAGTTCCGTTTTTCTTAACTTCTAACCCTTTTCTTTCCTAATTATACAAAAAATCCTTCCCGCCTTTTGATTGTATTGGATTCACCCATCTCAAAATAGCCAACTTCTCTCACTTTCTATTGAAAAATCAAATGTGGATTTTCATTCGCAAAAGTAAAAATTTATGAAAAATTTGAACCCTTAACTATTGACTGCTGACTGCAAATTCATGAACGATTTGAATCTCAAAATTGGATTTTCTTTTCCTAATGACACGAGAAAATACAAATTGATACATCAGCATTCTTCTCAATTTTCCATTATAACAACAATTATGAGTCTATGTAAACCCCAGAGTCGAAATTGTTACACAGATATTTATTATCTTTATG